AAAAGATAATGAATTCTTGAATAACTAAAAAAAGTAAGGCGTCAAACAAACTTTTTGGGGGAGTAGAGTTGGGGATAGAGGGACTTGAACCCTCACGATTTTAAAAGTCAACGGATTTTCATCTTACTATAAATTTCATTGTTGTCAGTATTGACATGTAGAATGGGACTCTATCTTTATTCTCGTCCGATTAATAAGTTCCACCAAGGATCTATCAGACTATGAAGTGAATCATTTGATCAACGAATATTCGATTTTTTCTTAAACTTCGAATTGATTCACACCATTTCTACTTAAAAAAAAAATAGAAATCGAGATTCAGGTCGTCATTTTTGAGATCGTTTTGTGTTACCTATATTTATACAAAATAGGTTTTTATCCTTCATCCCTTTTTTGAAGTTTGGATCGAAGGATTCCTTTATCAACACAAGGTAGTGAACTCCATTTGTTAGAACAGCTTCCATTGAGTCTCTGCACCTATCCCTTTTTTCTCGCTTTCTAAACTCTGGTTTATTCGCGTAAACCAGGATTTGGCTCAGGATTGCCCATTGTTAATTCCAGGGTTTCTCTGAATTTGAAAGTTATCACTTAGTAGGTTTCCATACCAAGGCTCAATCCAATTAAGTCCGTAGCGTCTACCGATTCCGCCATATCCCCTTTTTGCTTTGAGATTAGGATCTCATTATTATGTCTTTCCACTTTTTCTTATGCCGAAACTTTGGAATTCATTACATATAGATACTTTTTTTATTTCTTTGGTATCTTCTTTCATTTTTTTTAGCCCAATCCATATTGATTTAGTCTAATCAACAAAGATTCTATCATTTTTGTATTTGCAATTCAATATGGTTATATATTACATAACATATATATGTTATTCCTTTTCTCATCTTTGTCTTAAATTTTAAAAAATAGTCGAACGGTCGATTCTCTTTTTTTTTACTTCCATGAAAAGAAGTTTATGATTCTTTTTGAAACTTAGAATTCTACAATGTGCAGCGGAAAAAGATTATAAGTCTACTTCGTAGATTTTAAATTCTAATAATTCTAAAAAATTATATTCGAATATTCATTTCGAATATTAATTCGAATAATTCTATATTATTAGAAATAAAAATAAAAATAAAAGTATAAAATAATAATAATAATAATAGCGTGAGGTTAGAACAAAAAAACAATAATTTCAAATCAGATATCATTTAACGAAAAAAAAAAAAGATTTCTGATCTAATTAAGAGTTTCTTATTTATAAACTAATGAAATCAAAATTATAAAGTCGATATATTGCTATATTCTATTAATTAAGGTTATGTTTTATTTATTTAATGATAGTCACTATTTATTTGAGCTATATTTTGTTCTAGAATATATAGAATATGATTATTTAATTCTAAATAGATAAGGAAAAATATGAATAGAATAGTTAATTGATACGATATAGTAGTTTAGTGAATTTGTATGCACGTGCTATTTTATTTGAGCCCGCTTAGCTCAGAGGTTAGAGCATCGCATTTGTAATGCGATGGTCATCGGTTCGATTCCGATAGCCGGCTTTTCCATATTTTTTCGTTTTTTTACATGATTTTTAATGTACTTTCAAAATCAAAGAAGATTGAAAAGACTTATTTCACCTTTTCCCAGAGTTACCACTCCATTTATATTATGTCATATAAACTTCCATATAGGAATATATATTGGGTATAAAGAATTAGACCTTTGCAAAATAAATCAAGAAAATAAAGGAAAATTTTTATGATTTTTTTTATTTATATATATTGTATATACAATAAAAAAAATCTGTATATTGAGAAGAATATATCTTCTTACTCTTTGTATTCCAATAGTTTCTTGGAGTGGATTTCACGTCATTTATCATTATCATTTAGTTCAGTTTTAATTTTGTTTAGTTTTGTACAATTTCAATAAAAAAAAGGAGTCTTTATGTCACGTTACCGAGGGCCTCGTTTTAAAAAAATACGCCGTCTGGGGGCTTTACCGGGACTAACTAGTAAAAGGCCTAGGGCAGGAAGCGATCTTAGAAACCAATCGCGCTCCGGAAAAAAATCTCAATATCGTATTCGTTTAGAAGAAAAACAAAAATTGCGTTTTCATTATGGTCTTACAGAACGCCAATTACTTAAATATGTTCGTATCGCCGGAAAAGCCAAGGGGTCAACAGGTCAAGTTTTACTACAATTACTTGAAATGCGTTTGGATAACATCCTTTTTCGATTGGGTATGGCTTTGACTATTCCTCAAGCACGCCAATTAGTTAACCATGGACATATTTTAGTTAATGGTCATATAGTTGATATACCAAGTTATCGCTGCAAACCCCGAGATATTATTACAGTGAAGGATGAACAAAACTCTAGAACTTTGGTTCAAAATCTTCTTGATTCATCTGCCCCCGAGGAATTGCCAAACCATCTAACTCTTCACACATTCCAATATGAAGGGTTAGTCAATCAAATAATAGATAGGAAATGCGTCGGTTTGAAAATAAATGAATTGCTTGTCGTAGAATATTACTCTCGACAGACTTAATAAACCTAACTTAAGTAAAAAAAATAACTAAAAACAAGAGTTCGGACAACTCCCCTTCGCCCTCCTTTTTGATTAAAAATAAAAAGGCACAAGGTAAGGGATTTTGTCGGGGAATCTTTTTCCTATTCATGTATCATAGATTGGTAGGGAGATTTGGATCCCTTGTTTGCTCTTCCCAGCATATTCCATATCAAAGAAATTAGGAATAGAGAATCTATTTAAAAATAAAAACAAGGTAGATTTTATATCTATTCTTTTTTATTTGATTTGATACATTGTGGTCAATCCCGTAAGATTGGTGAATTAGTTGAAAGTACGGAAAGAGAGGGATTCGAACCCTCGGTAAACAAAAGCCTACATAACAGTTCCAATGTTACGCCTTCAACCACTCGGCCATCTCTCCGACACCAGGATTATGACTGAGTACCTGGGTGAATAGCGAGTTATTCATCGTTTTTTAGGTTATGGTTAATAGATACCTTTTTTGACCGGAAAAAGTTGTAAGTAGATAGAAGGTTTTTTATTTTAATGAGTCCGCTTTTATGTTAGTTCGTACTATACAATTCCTTTGTTTGTCAGAAAATTTTCTCACAAAAGAAAAGGTAAAGGAAATCAAAAGAGTTATAGAATGGATTATTACCTATGCCAAGATCGCGTATAAATGGAAATTTTATTGATAAAACCTTTACAATTGTAGCCGATATCTTATTACGAGTCATTCCGACAACTTCCGGAGAAAAGGAGGCATTTACTTATTACAGAGATGGTGCGATTTGATTATCATTATTTTTTTTCTCGCCGATTTGGAATAGAAAGAAAAACGAGTATTGAAAAAAATCTACGCTTTTGAAGGTGAAGTTTATAATATAAAAAAAGCAATCCCTTCTGTCATGTATCCACGATTAATGCAGCCTTAGATGCTTCAATTGTGAATTCTAGTATTGAGCAAAAGGTTTTTACCTATGGTTCCCGTATTACAGATCAATCCTACTACACTAATACAATATACGAATAGGAGGCATAGGGGAAGAAGCACTACGCCGAGAAATTAACAACACGAAAACTTTCTTCAAAATGATTCCTTTTCTTTATTCTTCTTCTTTTGGATTGGGACTAATTAAAATGGTTGGAACAATAAACATCCATCTCGTTCGTACTTTGGATACCCGTATAACCATTGAAGACTGTTGAAGTGGCTAATTCCTGGAAATTTAGGGGCGTTGAGAACAAAGAAATTTTTAGAGTTTACTTTTTTATTTTTATCTAGCATGAACCCACTTGGTAGTAAGAAAAGATCTTTTGCAAGAAGGTTGGCTAGGGATTTCTTGTAAAAACATTAGCCCCGCTTAGTTCATAATGACATCAAATTTTTCCATATATTATTTTCATTATGCACCTAAAGGAGGAGCCGTATGAGATGAAAATCTCACATACGGTTCTGAAACGGAGAATTCGTTAAAGCGAATGACGACCGTAACGGATGTCGGCTCAATCTGAAGGAAATTATGCGGAAGCATTACAGAATTATTATGAAGCTATGCGCCTAGAAATTGACCCCTATGATCGAAGTTATATACTCTATAATATAGGCCTTATCCACACAAGTAATGGGGAACATACCAAAGCTTTAGAATATTATTTTCGGGCATTAGAACGAAACCCCTTTTTACCACAAGCTTTTAATAATATGGCTGTGATCTGTCATTACGTGCGACTATCTCCACTATAGAAAAAAAGAACGAACAGCTAGTCAATTAAATACTAGAAACACAAAAAAGGGCTTTCTACATAAGCATCGTACAAAACGATTTTTTATCAGCTGTAGCAAATAAATAAACTTCATAGATCAAATATGAAGTGAAGACTGGATATGCCTAAATACTTTCTTTCTATGGATAAAAAAAGATTTAATTGATAGAGGAAGCACCGTAAAGATCAATTGGAAAGGTTTTGGACCGATACAACAAGAGCTGTTTATTTATATCATAATATGAGATAAATCTTCGGAATCTTCTTATGTAATAGAGTAGATCCCCTAAGGTATTGAGCAGCGGTGTAGCATCAGATCCTAAAGACAGTAAGTCTTTTTATTTTTTATGAAGTATGAAAAAAGTCTTTTTCAAAGATTCTATATAAATTTTTATATGAAAGCGGGATAGTTACCTTTCAGAAAATTATAATATCTAAAAACAGTGGACATGCCCTTTTTTCTGAAGGTAGGAGAAAAGATAAAACTTATTATATTAATTAATATATTAATTAAATCAAAATTAAAGTTTGAAACTCATGTAATAACTCTCTTTTGTTTAATACAAGAAAAACCGAATATCTATAAGAAATCTCATTCAATCAGACATTCAATTAGATATAAAGTTAAAGTAGGTTAGTTAAAGTTAAAAAACAGGTATACCAAAACAAAAGAGTTGGTTGTCGAGCCGTATGAGGTAGGAAAC